TGTAGTGTAGTGGTCGACCTAAAAAGTCGTATTCCTGCCATGCCTATTATCCAGTGCTAGAAGCTTCGCCAGAAGCAAGCAAGACGAGGTCGCTCTGCTTCGTAGACAAGGCTCGTTCCGTACTTTACTTACGAGCTCGTGTAGTACTCGCCCCTATCTCTTCTCTAAAGGGGCGCACACTCGCTGTCTACTAAATGAGCTCACGAAGCGATCTGGGAGCGAAGCCTTAAATTGAGTTGCTTCCCCCCTTTTCTTTTCCCTCACCCTACCCTTTCATTTCCGCTTAAGCTTCCCCGGTTTGGGGGATTAATTGATTGGATACCCGAGAACCATAATCTTTCCTAGGAACAGCTTCTACGACGATAGATAGGGGTCAGGTTTGTTTGGCATCTATGCCCCCTGCCCTCCAAACAGTATGGGAGCCTTTCAGCTCGTACTGCTCACACTCCTAGATCTTCACGGCACCTCCTCCACCATAGTGTGAGCTGGGAGCAGCTCCGAAAAGCGAGGCCTACTTAAATAAGTAATGAGCTTTCAACAACGTTAACAACACTACGAAAAAAGTAAACTATGGTTGCCCACTGATCTGATCATAGGTGAAATCCAACCCCTTCTCTGCTCCTTTCCTGACCCTTTCATACTAAGCTCTTGGATCCTGCCCTGCGCCTCTCTAGGCTTCGCTATCGCTCATGACTGGTATATGGATCTCTCTATGTAGTGGTCGGCCTTCTAGAAGCTTCGCCAGAAGCGACTAGTCGCTTCCCGAATGCCCCTTTCCTTCGCTACTAGGAGAGTCGCTAGCTTGCTTCATTATATTCTATAAGCGGAGCGACTTGTCGAGTCTACGAAGCTTCGTAGTTGCTTCCCCCCCCTTTTCTTTTGCCCCGCCATGCCACTAGATCCATAATGACCGGCGAGTCGGAACATGTATGAATATAACCACGCGGAGCGCCGTACCGGCCTATCGAAGCGAAGAAAGAGATCATTGAGCCTATTTAGCCGAGCTAAGGTTTGGAACCCTTTATAAATAATATATATATATATAAAATAATAAGCTAAGGGGGCTGGGAATCGCAAGAATTTAAAAGTCCTCCATTGAATGGGATGAGAAAGACAGGTTCGGAAATGGCCGGATTAGCAGGAGGAAGGGCGGCCCCACCCTGAAACAAAGGTGTACGTACATAAATAAAGAGACTGGTTATGGCCTTGATAGGGCTCCTTCCCATCTATCTTGACCGGGAAGAGGGGGGAGGCTCTTGCGGAAGCCCTGCCCGCCCTTCTCTATTCTATTTTGAGGATCCCTCTGAGGAGGCTTTCCGGACTCGTAAAAGACGGCTAGGAACAAGAATAGGGTCAGTAGTCTCTGCCGTTGCAGGTCCTTCTCCTTCCGCTGAGATGGCCCTCTTTTTTGTTTTGTTTGTTCACCGCGGCACGAAATCATGAAGAAGCTGGAATAACTCAGAAAGAGAGTGGCGCCTAGCCGTTGAGAGCGTCTGTTGTCTTTGTAGAGGAACAGTACGATCTTGGACTGGCCCCCTTCGCATGACCTAGAAAGAAAAAGAAGTCCGTGCTACTATAAGGCCTCTAAACTCCTCCCTCAGGACACTGTTGCGTTGCCCATGGGGACGGGCTAGCCCCGACTTCCATAGGTCCTTGGTTCGACCTCCTAATGAGAATTGAGGTCCTTGCGCGGGCGTCTCATCCCTAAGACTTGTTTGCTCTGTATGGAGTGCCCCGTGGTTCCTCGAGTGCCAGCCGCAGAGAGGAATGCCATCAACTAGGGCGCTATTGGCCACTAACCACTCGCTCGCCGGACGCTCGGGCTCCGCGTTTCAAGTTCGTTATCCTAACCGTATCCTCTGCTCCACCGGGAGCCTGACCCCTTCTTCTATCTTATCTACTGCCTTGCTCCTCGGCTCCATACTGCTCCAGCCGCTCGCTGTAATAGCTTGCTTCTCGGGTGGCTCGCACCCTGGGTGGTGCGGCTGAGCCAGAGTGGGCTCAGCAGTCGGCCTATCTTTCCGGGCGCACGCATAAAGGCATGATTAGTTCCACAAATCTCACTGCACTGACCATAGTAAACTCCTTCTCGTTGTACCGAAATAGAGGTTTGATTTAAACGACCAGGTACAGCATCACATTTTACACCTGAGGAAGGTACAGCCCAACTATGAAGTACATCAGCAGATGTTACAATAATACGTAGATGACTTTTGGCTGGTACAACCACTCGATTGTCCACTTCTAATAAACGTAATTGACCCAATTCTAGATCATCTTCTGGAATCGTATAACTGTCAAAAGTGAGTGACTGTTCATCGGAACTGTTATAGTCCGAATACTCATAAGGTTGGGTCGACGCCCGTCTCCCCCCAAACTGTACTTGCAAGTTTCCCCGCAAAAAGCTCTCCACGCCTACTCTTAGAAAGAAGACTCTTTTTCTTTAGTTAGTACCGACCGTAAGACCCTTTATGAGTAAGGGGAATCGAAGGCCGGGGAAAGTTTATTGGCAACAGGGAACCCTTTCTCACCCAGTCCTACCTACCCTATGTATTCGAGGGGGGGGCTGGAACCGAAAAAGACCTGGTTCCACACATATGAGACAGGCAGAAGGTATGGGACGACCAGTTCACCATGGAAAGCGAATTCGATCCTATAGTCGTCTTCTTTGTTCGAGAAATGCGCAGTGGAAAGGGATGCTAGTCGGCTCGGAGAAGTTGTAGGCCCCAATAAAAAAGATCAAGAGTGATTCCTCACCTATCCTGTCAGGGGCCCAGTTGAACGCTCGAGTATAGATTCCCTATGCTCATCGGCCGGGGCCGGCCGGCCCGTAGATCTGGATCCATCCATAGACCTGACCTGATATCGTTTGTCCAAAAAGAAAAAAAAAGTAGGTTTTTAGTAGTAGTTCATGAGACCTCGAATTCCCACGTTCCAGCTTGCATTATGCCAACAAGTCCCACCCCCAACTCTAGCTGAGAAGTTGAGTCACCCTTCTTTTTTTTCAGAAAAAGAATCGAATAAAGAAAGAGATAGTCTATATCCTGTATCGATCATAGGATCACTCTATGAATAGGTAAATTCTCTGTGACCTCCCACCGTTCACGACATCCCTTGCTTCTCGCTGCGAACGGCTCCTCGGTGGAAGAGTAGAAGCGCTGGTCCCCTTCGGTCAAGTTGCTTGTACCTGCTGTTACCTACCGTAGGACCTCCGTCCCCGAAGCGAAGAAAGAGGAGCAGGAACAAGAGGTTGTCCTCTCCCGGCCCAGTAGTTCCGCAACTACTACCGTGGTTGTTGCCAACGGGGATCCCCCATTCCGAAAGGTTACTGGGCCGGCCGTTAGGTCCAAAGTTGTATGCCACAGCTATGGTGCCGATAGATTCACTACTTCAGCGCCGTTATCGGACATTTCAGGCTGAGCATCTATTTCTCGTATATCGCTCCACACCGAGAAGAGGGATGTGTACCTCCAGCAACAACAAGATGGAACCATAGGCTTCTATGCTGGGAGCATTTCGGGGTATAGGTCTAACCATCTCAACTCCCCGTTTCTGGCATGCTATAGTTATTTAAGTCTCTCGACGGCGGGAATGGGAGATTACCGGTAAGCCAGATGCTTCGCGAACCATATTCTTAAGGCATTTCGTTGCACTTAAATCACCCTCGTGAAGAGGCGCACTCCGATACCATTGATGTCCAATAGCTTTGATAGTAATGGCTGGATTTACTACTACCTCGTCCATTGAGTATAAGAGAGCAAATGATGGTATAGCAATGAACATCGGGATGATACTAGGAAATATGGTCCGAAGAATCTCGATAGTAGTTCCATGAACAATCCTTTGCGGGATTGGATTTTTTTCTTTTTGGAAATGCCATAAAGCGCGAACCAAGATCCGTGATACGAAAACCAAAATAAGAATGAGGAAGAAAAAGATATCGTGATGTAAGTCTATTATTCCTTGCATCATAGGTGTTGCTGCGTCTTGAGATCCTAATTGCCATGGTTCCGCTGCATCACAAGGAGCAATTGTGAGAAATAGCCATTCTAGAACAATCATTTGATCTGTTTCATTCTTTGACTGCTCTGCTCCCCCAAAAAAATGGAGAGACTTGTTCTTGCTCTTCCAATTCAGGAAGACTGATTTCGCCGGTTGGTCCAACCAAGAAAGACATGGGAATTTTGGGCGTCAGATTCTTCTTCTTCTCTTACTTACGATATTTCGAGTTGGATGAACAGATCGCTCCTAAAAGCAGCCGTGTGATCTTATATACGATACCACCAGACGCGCCCCAGCTTCAAGCGAGCTCACCCTATGGACCTTGCTGAACTAGATTCCCTGCTAGCGAGAGCGGCTTAGAAAGATAAAGGAGCACAAACAAGGGTTGTTTGAAAATGAACAGATAAGCTAACGCACTACTGATTTTCTGCCTACTAGCAATGCAACTACTCCTGAGAAAGACTCAAACTGAACTAGTTGAAGCTAAGGGCCTGCCTTCCCAGCTACTGAGGTAAGGGGCAAAGGATCCACTTGATTCATCACTTTATTCATAACCATTAGATAGAGAGAGAATCCCACCCGGCCTAGCTATAGCTATCGTAATGCGTCTCGATGCCAAAGCTTCCTGAACCAACTGAAGCAAGGAATATGAGTAGAAGAGCGCTAGCATCCCTTGCTCTCTATCGATTGCTCACCGCCGTCTCATCCAAAGGAATAGAACTGGAGGGCGAACTTCCCATCTGTTCCCGTCTCAATGTGACCATTGATAGCTTTCTCTATTGAAATGTAATCCAGTTCCGGCTTGCTGTTCAAAGGGTAAAAGGACAGAGGAAAAGGAATAGGTTAGAGACAGAGGTTAGGGACGATTACGAGTGCCTGTTCTGGTTCTTATGAGTAGGAGAAGAGGAGATTAGTAGCCCGAGTGAGAACTCCCAAGCCGAATCTGTGCTCTTTCAGTAGTCTTGGTAAATATCCTTTCTCCCTTCCTAACCTAACCTTCTGTTTCCCGCGGGCTAGGCAGCTATTTTCTTTCTTTTTTATTTATGATCTTTCTTATTTACCTTTAAGGCATCCTATTCTCCGTTTTGAGTTTCTTTTGGAATCGTCTTCTTTTAAAAAAGATCTTCTCCCTTGTTCTTCCCTCTTCCTATGATCTTGACCTGCAAAGTGATTTCCGAAAGCTCCCACTATGACTAAAAAGCTCCCAATAGGCCACGTAGCCGCTTATATTATAATAAAGTAAGTAGGAAGGAGCGAAAGCTACTCGACCAGACGGGAGAGGCGACCAAAGGAAGCTGGTTCACCTTCTCTCCTCCGTTACAACATAGGTCGTTCCAATCCCGGATGAAAATATTCCAAAACTTAAGTCAAGGAGAAAGGTCCAATTAAAATGCTTAGGACTAGAAAGAAATATGATCCTATCTACAGGAACTATTCATCATAGATCGGAGAGCTCATTTGATATATCACGAATGCAGTGATCAAGCATCAGGCGGAATGTATTGCTACCTCTTCCTCCCTCCACCATTCTATAAGCAAATGCTTGCGGGTAGGATTTCTCTCCAGAACCATCTTTCTTATGCAATTCGAGGAGAAGCGAGTAAACTTGCCTGCACCCTAATTCTTGGTAGAGTTATCAAAGAACTCCCTCGCTTGGCACAACAGCAAAGAGAACTACAATTCCAACTGGATCCAATGAGAAGAGAATTCGAACACCAACCCTTAAGACTGTAATTGGCTTGCTAGTCTTTTCCCTTGCGCTTGATAACTCTTCTGACAAGGAGTCCACAATTGGAGGAGGGGCGAATGGAAGTACTTCACACTGAACACTCGCTTACGAAATGGAACAGAACTCTCAGGATTCGAGAAGGACTAGGCAGGCTCTTTAGGGCGATTCTCCTCTTCCTTAGACATAAAGTTAGACCCACTAGGTAAATAAAGGAATTACCAAGGTAAGACACATATCGCAATATTACATCTACCTTTGCCTTACCCACAGAAAGCCTTCGCACAGATTTCCTTCCAACGTTTTTAGCAAAGGCCCGGAGAGAAAGCATAGTCTAGTTAGTAGTCCTACAGAAGCCAGAATCAATCCTATAGATTAGAAACTGTAACCTATAATCTTGATGCACTCTAATACCTAAAATATTATATGCATATCCTCACCAGGGAATATGCGCAGAAAAAAGCACCTTTTTTCACTTTATCACTGGATTGCGAACTTACTTATCCTTTTGATGAGAATGCCACTACTCTTACTTACTATCTTCAAACCCGCCTATTGGCGTGTCTGGATCAGGTGAATCGCTTGGCTAGATATCTCCTTAAGCGAGATATCGTTAACTCCTTAGTTCCTTAGAAAAGGATAATAAGGGAGAAGCACGAAAAACCCTAGCTTTCTGTCGATCCTCCAACTTGCGTCAGATCCTTTTGCCCCTTACTCTGCTGGATTGAAAGCGGATGCAAGAGAACTCTCAATGGCTGCAAGTAGAACTGCCATGGAACTATATGGATAGCAACTCCCACCGGATGGAGATATCTTAACTTTTATTTCAAGCCTATGTCTTTCGCTTGCCTAAGGTTAAGGTAAGAAAAAGAGACAGCTACTGGACACTACGGGGACTGTAAGCGATCTAACAGAACTGGCTTGTTGAACGGAACTCAGACTAGAGATATCAAATGACCTAGGGGACTGGACCTCTAGATGTAGCACTGGATGTAAGAAAAAACTCGACTGCCAAAGCAGCACTTAGCACTCCAACTAATGGCCTTAAGACTGTTGCAATTGGTACAACTGCTTCAATGGGATAGAAGGAAACTGGCTAAAAGGGATTAGAAATGGACTAGTAAGAGACTCCAATGTAACCTCAAACTAAAATTGGAACCCTAGGAGGGGCAACTTCCACTCTTTTTTTCACTCTTTCCATTGTCGTTTACTTTACGAAGCGAAGGAAATCAAAAGGTATGCCCATTTTATCGAGGAGAGGAATTACTAGCTCGCAGGCTTAAAAATGATAACTTCCTTCCTTGCCCTCGAACCGACTATCCAACGACATGGAACACTTAGCATTGGCCTATCACTCAAATTCAATTTTATAGCACGCCAACAGGAGGGGCTTCTTACAAAAGCACTCCAACAACTCGCTTGAACTTGAAGAGAGAAGCAACTACTACTTCTCCATCAAAGGAAAAACAAGCATCGACTAAATAGAAGGCCCTTGAATCTTATCGTTAGCCTATAGCGCTATCTACCCTTAAGACTGACTTAAGGGATGTAACAGAAGTCTCAAGAGAACTAACAATCGATGGACTGGAAGGGCGAGAGACAGAAGAGCAAAGAGAACTCAATCTAGAATTTCCACTCCTTCTAAAACCCCAACCCCAAGTACGGCATTAGCAATTGAAGAGCTTAGTTAGGATGGGTGGAACTACAACCCCTCGAACTGGCTCGATAAAGTCTGGGAGATTAGATAAGCTGGCTAGGGATTTTTATATTCTTTTTACTGAAAATGCACCGAAGGCAACTGCCATTGAAACTATATAGCTTTATATATAGGCTGCAGGGAACTCCCCCTGGACCGCCATAGAATCATATGCAGGGCTATCAGAGTCCAGGAAATGCATGGCAGGGAACTTCTATAGGCACCTTCCTAAGCAACTGATCTAACTTCCACTGCTTATCTATAGTCTTCCACGTCCATAGGATTCCACGGCTTAGCCATAGGAAAGAACAGGTTATGCATACGAAAGTACTCTTTAGGGAAAGGGCTTAGCCTAGCACTCCAACAGTATGGGCTTCTCTTTTTTCTCCCACTAGATAGCTAGCAGAAAGAATGGCAGGACGAAAGAAAGGCTTAGGATAGCTAATGACAGGGAGAGGGTGAATGAAAGGAAAACAACTAAAACTTCTGGCTCGCAAGAAAGGCGAATAACTGCAACTGAATCGACATAGACGGACTTATAAACTTAGCACAGCGCTTACCTTAGAACTTGACTTGGGAGGGGACCCAGCCCTCTAACGTTGCGTGAGGGGTGCAACGGGATGATCTCATGGGGCTGATTTATTAGAGAATGATGTTAAGTAGCCCTCCAACCATCGGCATACCCTGGCCCGTCAGGGTGCTTCTAACACCTTATCGCGTCAATTGAAGTCCACCTTATTGTTGATGAGGCCATTCGATCAATCGGCTCAACCGGATGCGGAAGGGTGGCGGTTTACGATCCTATCTCAACTTTACCTTACCCCCTCCCACCTTCCCTTTTCGCTTCGTATACTCCACTCGTTCCCTTTCTTTCAAAGGAATCCCTTTCTTCTCGACCTAACGACCGAACTAGCGGATGGGAGGCCTTACCTGGTGAACTGCCTTCCTTACCTTAGGCTTTACGAGGACTCATTTTTTGACTTCTCCTTTTAGGCAGTTCTCTCTCTCTTTCTCGACTTGCAACTCACTTTTCCCTTTATTCCGCTTCGAAAGGGGTGCGAACGCTAGGTTTTGGTCAGCGGCTTTCCTCAGCCTCAGAGCCGACAAAAGCTTTTTTCTTGATTTAGGAGCGAAAGAAGATGGATCCGTTTAAGAAGAATAAGCAGCTATTTTATCCACTATAGTTCGACTCGAAAGGTCTTTCAGTGACCGAGTTCAGTGACCAAGGCTAGGCAACAACTCACTAGTCGAAAAAGACGCAGCTAGTCTTGGCAGAATAAGCCCTTCTCAGGGAGAAGAAAGATCTACGCTACCGATTCATGGTATCCCAGGAAGGTAAAACAGATATTTCATTAAAAGAGTAAGGGAAAAGTCCTCCCATGACTGGCTCAAGGCAAGGGCCAATTGATCTTACTTCTCGAAGGGAGGTTGAATAAGCTGTTACAGAAGAAGCTGCTCTTGTTTCATACGCAAATGTACCTGGTGGTTTCGTATGTAGGGCTGCTTTTAGCTCTTTTCATGACTCTGCTGCTATTGACTCATCCGTGGGGATTGGAATGCTTGACTCGCTTTCAAAAGTGTGACATTCAATGAAGCCAGAGAATGTTCGCCTTTTGATTGACTTTCCGAACGAAGTGGTTGGCCGACGAATGTGTGGAGCCTGATAGCTCACTCAAGTGTGGGTGGACTCGATTTCTTCCGGTTTGAAGCAATCCCTCTTTCTCATGCTTCACCATATGGATTACCTATCTTTCGGTTTCCTCCCGCAACTCCCTTCGGTCTCCTTTAGCTCTGGTGGGCGTGGTTCTGTAGTTCTTCTGGCCTTCCTTCATGTCGTAGCCTTAGCTTATTGACGGGTCTTGCATTAGATACATACAGCATTTTCTTTGACTCATGCCTTGGAGAAGAGCGTTCTTTCTTTGAGTTTGAAGTCGTTACCTTGCGGGAGCCACCTGGGCGAGACCTTCTCTTCTTTATTATTTCCATATGGTATGTTGAATAACTTGTGAAGTCGACTTCACTTGACCGTGTCTGCTTCAACTTGACCCTAGACTCGTGTCGTGTAGTGTAGCAAGACTAACAAGTGGTCGAGTGAATTTATGAACGAGCAACTATTATAAGCAATACCTTTCTATTTTTGGATTCTTTATCCACTCACCTCCACGGGCGAATATAGTCTACTACACTCTTTAAAGACTTTAACTATATTATAGATCATTCGGAAGGGCTCAGTATAGTTTTCTTTTGTGGCGTAACGTTGTGGTTGTTCCCTCGACTGACCGAGAAAAAAGAGTTCCAGAGGCATCTTCCATTCATATCGATTTTGGTTTTTCTGCACCATATTTTGATCTCCCTTTTCTTCGATCCGGAATTCCCAACAAATCCTTGACTCCTCGAATACAATGGGATTTCACACCTGGCGAATCTTTCACTCTACCTCCTCTTATTAAGACTATAGAATGTTCCTGCGAATTATGACCTTCGCCCGGAATGTGAGCAAATATATCATGTCGATTGCTCAACCGTACTTTGGCTATCTTACGTGGAGCTGAATTAGGTTTTTTCGGTGTTCTCGTTGGTACACGCGGGCGTACTCCTTGCTTCTGGGGACATTGATCCGAAGCTCGAGTACGGTCCGTGCGCCGTTTTTCTTCTCTACCATGACGAATCAATTGATTTAATGTAGGCATCGCTCTTTCCTTTGTCCTTCCCCCCGATTTTTGCCCTATCACTAGTGGTTACTCCCGATCCGAAGCACCCCTTTTCCATTCATAGAGAGATCCAATCGTCAAAATCAATAAAAAGGCCATCATGGACCAAGATCCAAAGGGATCAATCTTGTTGGGAGGTACTGCCCAAGGAAAGGAAAAGGTGACTTCCGGATCAGGGATAATAAATAAAATAGAAACAAGATAAAATCGTATATCAAAACGACTTCTGGCATCACCGAAAGGATCGAAACCACATTCGTAGGCCGACAATTTTTCTGGATAGGTCGAACTATTGGAAGCAAATGGAAAAGGAACACCGAGTGGGATCAAAGAAACTAGCGGACTGATCACTAAATAGATACAAATAGGTGCAAATTCTGACATCACCACAGCCCACTTTGTTTTCTCGCTCCTTGCTCGCGGAGCGGCATACCGAAAAAAAGAAAGATAGGATTTGAATCGATGACTTAAGCCCTTGCGCTATTCCCCCCTGATCGCATCGTAGATAGCAGTCAGAGTCAGTACGCTTTCTATTCTCTTTATATTATATATGAAAATAGATAAGAAAGGAGGGCTGCCGAGGCCCGGAACTTATCCGAGAGGTTCCTTTCGATACTCTGCGCACAGAAGCGATATCGAACATCACTTATTGTCATTTCTCAATTGATGATACTTCATTTAGCTACTTAATAAGATAAAGATAAGAAGATCCATAAAAAGATCAAATAACGGAAGGCGGAAGGTCGATTAGGAAAGGAGCTTTTCAAATCAAAGAATTCGTTGATTGCAAAGCCTTCTTTCAGATAAGTATTCTTTTTATTATTAAGTATGACTTCTTTTACGGATATCGGTAGTTATAGTGAAGTCCTAACCAGACAACAGATCAGAGATAAGGTCTTTTTTTTTTTAAGGCTCCTTCCTTAGGATGAAGTATAAGTCGCTTATAAGTCCAAGAGTCTTAGAAATACTAAATTGGGAGAAGACTCATCTGGTAAAGAAGAAAGCCATTAGGGTTTTTACTTAGCTGAATATCTTTTAAGGGTAAAAGGAAAGGACCCGGGATGATTTCAGAAGAGCGAGGGAAAGAAGGTTGCTGCCAAGGATTGGTCAAGGGTGATAGGCCAGGGAAGGAAGGTATAAAGATATCCCATTGATAGCCATAGATAGAAAATGACTTCTCGTCTTTTAAAGAGCGTTTGCTACAATATAGAAGAGGCGGTCCGTTAGGGAAAGGCCATTGGAATCCTAGACCATCATAGGATTCAAATTGACTAGGACTTTTTTACCTGGTTTCAAAGAAGAGGAAGTTTAGGCTTTGCGTTGAGATGGTCCTCTATTAGATTAGCAGATAGAAGAGAAAAAAGAATTGCTACAATCGAGAGAAAAGGGCTCCCGGAGTGGGAGAATTGGGATGGTCCTTGGCTTGGTAGTTTCTAAGTTGTCACGACGAGCAAGTAGGGCTAATGCCTTAGAGGGTTAGTACTCTCTTTAGCTTGATTTTCCTTCTCACTGAGAAGTAGAGGGGGAGCCTTAGATGTGAAGAGATTGGCTACGGCTGAGGCAGAAGATCGAAGAGACTAGCTGGCTCATAGGGAGAGAGGGACCCTCAAACAAGGACAAACTCATAGAATAGCCCACTCTCTGTCTTTACTAGCCCGATTCAGGCAGGTACGTATTTCAAAGAGAAAGCCCCGCTTTAGGTCACGATAGGGGCTCGGTGACGAACATAGATTCTTAACAATAAGGCTGTTCGGTGCAGTTCTTCATGAGAAAAGTGGTTGAGGTCTTCAATGGAATATAGGTCCTGGTAAAAGCAGATATCCGACTTGTTCCTTCCTCTCTTGTCTTATTCTGGGCTATCTCCTTAAACACTTAACATGAGGTCGACGGATAGCTGTATTCAAGAAAGGTTAGTAAATAGTTCTTTTTTTTTTTTTTTTTTTTTTTTTTTTTTTTTTTTTTTTTTTTTTTTTTTAAGGAATTATTCTCTCAAGTCTTATGCTTCGATATTCAAGAACACTGACTGTGCCCAGAAATATAAAGCTTCTGAATCCTACAAGGAGAGCAGCCAGATACATCTGTAAAAGTACAAGAATCGAACTTGAAGAGCGGAAGAAGGATTACTAGAGCGTTGGCTCGTTCTTCTTAAACTTCTTCCATTGTTAGCCATGATTAATAATCTCTTGTGAAATATCAGAGGCATAGGCAACATAAAATAGAAAATAAAGAAGGAGGCTTGTAGTATAATATATCGTTGATTGCTATTCTTGAACCTCTTTACCATGCTAATAAGATTCAGTAATTCTCCAACAGAATTGGTTTCCACTTTTCATTGGCAAATCAAGAGGCAGATGATAAAATATGGATCTGTTGGAATCATGAAGTGAATGTAGTGCTTGTCGACGCCTTTGAACAGTGTATCACAGTCGACACCAGCTTCCTTAATTCTGATCTGGTAAGGCTTACCTTTCTTTATGCAAAGTGCTCCATTCAATTCTTTGGGAAAAACTTCCATTACTGTCCTAAGACATACAAGGTCCATGGAGGGTTGCGGGTGATTTTAACGCCATTTCAGATGTGTCTGAAAAACTTGGTGGCAGACCTCCAAATCTTCTATCTTTGGAGGAATTCAATGCAATGATTAATGATTGTGGCATCATTGACTGCGGCAGAAAACCTGGTCGAATAAGCAAGAGTGGGGGCTTTGTTTGGGCGAGGCTTGACAGAGTTTTCACTAATCCGGCTTGGGCGGATGTTTTCTCCTATACTATGGTGAAAGACTTAGCACGCTCAACATAGAATCATTCTCCTATGCTTATCCAGATTGACGAAGGTGTGTCTTTTCATCCATCTTCATTCAAATGTAAGAACATGTAGATTCCCCGACTTCTTACAAATTGGAGAGTCTTCTTGGCCTCCTTTTTACATATTTTTTCGCCGATGATTTTATTCTCTTTGGGCAAGCCTCAATGGAGGTGATTTTGGATTGTTTAAATGATTCTGTTAATACCGATGGTAGCTGGAAGTGGGAAGTATTGGCGGAGTTAGTGCCTAAAACACTGTGTGATAAGTTGAACTATATTTGCATTTTTCATGATTGTCCCATGACTGATACCCTCATATGGAAAGATTCACCTGATGGTAATTTTTCTCTCAAAGCTGCCAAAATTATTCTGGATAGTGAAGGAGGAGCAAAAATCTGGATAAAAGATGGAGTTCCCTGTGGAAATGAAAATGTCCAGAGAGATGGAATTTTTTCGGTTCGACAAGATAAATTACTTACCAATAGATCAAGGATGCACCAGAACTACTGACCCAAGTTGTGTGGTTTTTGGGTATGGTATTAAAGATAGCCTTCACGTGCTTAGAGACTGTCCCAAAGCCCGAGAGATTTGGGAGTTGTTACTTCCTCAGGATATAAAAGCTAACTTATTTAATATAATAATAATAAAGAGCTAGTGGATTGGTTGGATGGAAACTTGGTTGTGAAGAGGAATTTAGGTGCTGAAGGTATTCCGTGGTTCTTGATCTTCATTCAGACAACTTTGCTGCTATGGACTTGGAGGAACAAATCTCTTTTTGACCCGGATTTTTTTGCTCCCTTCAGAAGCTTATTATGGAGAAAGCCTTGGATATTTTCAAAACTCTTGATCCGGGGACGAAAAAGAAGCAGCGAAAAGAGGTGTTAGTTGGTTGGGATTTGACTCCTACCGGGTACATTAAGTTTAATACGGATGGCAGTTCGAAAGGGAATCCTGGTCCAGCGGGTGGTGGAGGAGTTTTTAGAGATGACACCGGGAAGTGGATATTGGGATATTCAACCAACGTGGGTACTACTATAGTTACAGCAGCCGAGCTCTGGGCTATTTTTTATGGGTTAGTTCTTGCTTGGAATAAAGGCTGAGAACAGCCAGTCTGCATCCGTGTTACGTTTAACGAGAGCTGTAATGGCTTGTTCAGAAGTGGCAAGCACATCCACCGTAACTGACTCTGTACGCCAAAGAAGAAAAATTCCTCCTGCAAATTCGATAGTATCCACTTTAATTTAAAATAATCCGAAAATCCCAAAGGCCTAATGATTCTATCAGCTCTACTGTTATTGACCTTCGTTTCAACCAGCACCATTACCACCGGATCATGGGCTCTAATAAGATCTCTGGTGGTTCTAAGGAAATCATCTGAACCGGCACCACGGATATTCCAAACAAGGATCCTCATTGGGGGAAACTTACTTTCAGGGAAGCCTGAGTGTGAGTGGCTGAATGACATATTATATCTCCTTGCCCATTCCAGCTCCTCCCCTCGCAGGTGGTTGCTGGTTAGGGTCCACATTCTCAATGGGACTGAGCATGTCATCTCCATAATCCATTGCATCAACGGTGTGCTCTCCAGATATTCCAACTTTCTTTCTACCCGGCTGATGAAGGGGTCTGGTACTATCAGGCATGATCGAGGCATCTGATCGTAAAGTCTTTTTTTCAGGTGGTTTCGGATCGAAGGGAGCTGCTGAAAAAAGATTTCATTATAAAAAAGACTAGTGGGAAAGCACACAAAGAGTAAGGGAAAATTCCTATTATATCTTTTCTCGGAACCAGCCGCAGCGGCAGCGGATTGAGCTGAAGAAGGGTAGGCCATCTCAAAGGATTGGATAAATATTGCTAAAGGGCAGGGGTCCTGTTCAAGCATTGGTGCAGAACGGGAAGCTGGCTTAGTCGATTACCATTCTTGTAATGAAGTGTGGTTTTGGGGCTTTTCAAGGCGTATGGCTCAGATAGAGAAGGAAGGACGAGAGCGAATCAATAAATATATAGTTTTGGGTAAGGACTTTATGGCAGTTCCTAACACGGATACCTAGTCCGTAGCTGTAGTTTCTTCGGAATAGATTAACACTAGACTACCTTTGTAGTCAGGTAATCGTCCTACAATGCCTCTAGATTTAGTTTTAACGAGAGATTGAATCAAAGCATTTAATAAAGCAAGGGCTTTTTTTGCTATATAAACATGGACTTGGAATCGGTTTCCGATAGATAGACTAGAAATGGTATGCTGGCTAACTCAAGACAGTTTACAGGCTTTCTCGAATCGGAGGTCGTTTTCTTAGAATGTAAGGTTCCGGTACTGGCCAAACCAACCCATTTGATTAAGGATACTAAACCTTTGAGAGTAAGGATAAAAAAGCTCTGGTTCCTAATACTCTGTCGATAAAGCAGCTATATATCATAGTTCTGTCTGGGTAGAACGTAAGGTGCATCGAGTGCTGCTTCAGTCTAAAGAGAAAGAGCTAATCCGAGTTTGTAAGGAGGTTGTAATTTCCTTTTGGCTTCTACCCTCGGATGAAAGAAGTGCGCGGGTAGAGCAAGAACTATGAGCGGGTAGACCGGGGATGGGAGTTGGCTATGAGCTAGACTAGAGGGAAAGCTACGAATCTAAGAGCAATGCGCTAGTCAACCTAGTAGGATCGGGTAGGTAAATTAAGAAGGGGGTGGCCCCTCAGGGCCTGGCGATGAAAGCTTTCAAATAAACCTAATAGTGTTAAGAGGGGGGTTGCCCGATTCCTTATGTGATGCCTTTATTTGATCCCGAAGTGCCTTTGGCATGATCGTTTCGAAGTTCTTTCTTTCATAAGATAGTCTTTTTCGGAAATCAGAATAGCTGTTGAGCGGAAGGTTTCTTACCACCACCTTGGTTGGGATAAGGGTGCAGCAGCAGTGGTAAGAGCAGTAGAACCGACCGCAATGGAAACAGCTTGAGCAAATCCCGTTCAATGCTTGATAGAATTCAGATTGACCTTAGGCCTTGTCTTAATACCCTAAAACTGTCTATCTATAAGGCTAATTTAGCCTAGGGAAAAGGCCCGTTAACTAGCCCTGACGTAGTAAACTAAAAGTTAGCTTTTTTTAGCTTCTTAGTAGAGATAAAAGAACAGTGAGGCCTAGAAGTCTGCTAAACGCCCCTAGCCCCTAAAGCTAGGACCTTGCTGGAGCTTTAAGAGATAGGAGGCTTCAAACACTCGCTAAGCCCCTATTGAATAGGGCGAGCTTGTTAGTCTTCCTTCCTTTTTGTTTTGAATAGGGTGCTTGCCCGGGGTTGGTGTTCAGTACGCTCTTTAGCATCGACCTTAAGGAGAGTTACTAACCTTCATCGTCGTTGGCTAAGCAGCTAGTTGCCTTCTTAGCCTTCCTAGACCGCTAGTTGACTTCTTAGCCTTAAGGGCTTTCAGAAGATAAGGGCATGGAGATTGACCCAGCTCATCGACCTTCTAGTAAAGCTAAGACAGAACTCAGCTAGGACCGAAGAGAGGATTGCCAACCGGATGAAAACCGAAGAGAGCATTGCCAGTTTCATTCCAGTCTTTTCTCAATTGAGAAGTCAACCAACAGGTCAATCCTTCCCTTATATCATATCCATTTTACACAGTCTTTGTTGAAATAGTGTAAATAGTGCGAGACTTTCAACTAATGAAATCTAAACCAGCTAGTTCAGTCAGATACCGGCTAAGCAACCTCTAAAGCAGCTATCGGAGCAGTAGCAGCTTGAAATTCGCATACCAAAGACGATGGAATTCCCCACTTTCTAATGCAATACGGCAAAGCTTAGGGAGTCAGCTAGTCCAACATCAGTCATTCTAATGGAATATCTGGAATATCGAACTAGGAATTGAAAGACTTTCTTTCTTTATATACGAGTCAATTACATACCGGAAATCTCGAACAGTAAATGCTATACCGGAAATGCGATATCTAAAGTCAATCTCAGTGAATTCCGTACCAAGCAGTCCAACCAAAACCTAACAGTATATCAGATCTATCCTATACAGGTAGTCCAACACAAGCAATCGATACTACGCCTTCGACCTTTGAGAAGTTACTTTGTGAAATAGGATTTCTCCCTTGTACAATTTCTTCATTTTAGATAGCTAGAGCTAAGCCTGTCCTAAGAATGAGTCGGGTAGGACCTTTCAGTCAAGTGCCTTGCCTTCCTTGCCTATTCATTTAGTCCAACAATTGAAATACCTATTCGCATTCCTTCCCAGTCCACTTCGAAAGTTACTTTGTTCAGTCGATAGATGCAATGCTGCGATGGAGAAATCTCATATGCTCTCCAACTTGAAAGACCTTCTCTTCCCCCTCTTGGAAACAGGCTAGCGATGAGGAGAAAAGTCGCCCAATGTATGGTCCTAATTTCAACACGCCACCTACACGACTCACTACATAGGTTTAAGGAAAGCAGTATACTCATGACCAGGCACAGCAGAATAAAGGCCTAACTCTCAAAGTAGTGATGTTCCCCCAAGGGTTCGGTATCATAATAGAGTAGTATGCCGGAACTCTTTCTCTTAAGGTGCGGAGCGAACTGTCGGACTAGGAGCAGCGATTTCTTTTGTTGAAGAAGAAGTTCTTCCTCTAAATAGATGGCGAGAATCTGTTCTTGGTGGTAGGGCATGGTTAAGCTTTTAGTAGGCATAGAGTAGAAGAAACTGATCGATCGAGATAACATTTCCACCAGATGCCAGAAAGAGGAAGACAGAAGCAAGAGTCCCCCCAGGGGCGAAATGTGAGTTCATCGCCGGATTCGGAGTAGTTCAAATCAAAGAGTTCCAGATATGCGGATTAAGCGAGAGCGAGTTTGTTTGAGTCTTTCTTGGTTCTTGAAGCGTGAAATGCGTGTGTGAGCATTGTTTTGCCGTCTTTCTCTTATAACGTTCTCAGAGGATACGGCGAAACCACTTTGTGTTTAGTGGTTTTTAGGGAAGGATCAGGTCTTTTCGAGAGCTTATTGACCCGCAAAAATCAGCTTTGTGACCGATTTCTTTGAGTCAGCTTCTTTTCCGTGCGTGATAGAGCGTGAGGTTCGAGAGCGTATTGTACGAACAAATGCTTTATTCGATCACTTTTCGCTAGCGTTAGTGAGTGATGAGATAGCGTATGATCCGTGCGCTAAGCGAGCAGCAAGCATTTTCTACTTCAACAACTTCTACTTATAGCTGTTTTGTGTTTCAAAATTTAGTTTTCTCTTTTCTTTTTCTTTTAGATGATGACAAACGAACTGAAAACTGCGAATGCTTCTAATTAATTGAATCTTATTTTATAATCCAATTTTCTTTTTTATATATAAAGCAGAGTGATGTCTTTATGACAATTCGTCAAGTCCGATCGAGAAACCTGCGCCCAAAGTGCTTACGTAGCCGGTCACCGTTTGGCTAAGATCCTTGATGACTGATTCATAAACCACTCTAGCTTTATTTCAGTCTTGTGTTAAGTGTTCGCATAGCGACTCAGGTCCTAACAACTTGATGTCAGACTGTTCAACATGAGGGACATCTAACTCCTCTAACACAGATAACATAAAGACTAGGATTAGATGCTTAACATAACGACTCGTATGCTTTCACGAAAGAAGAAGGAGCTCGCAGACATTTCACAAAGGATTGTGTTGGTGTTCCGCGCTATCTCAACTCCTAGTTCTAGTAGTACAAGCTCGAATCTGATCTATAAGAATAGATCTTAGGCGGAAATAGAGCTCTTTGAAATTGAAAGCGGTATTCCCCCTTATATATAGCCCTAAAATAACCAACCTATAATCCCGCCTCGCCTGGGTTAGATTTTTTTATGGTGGAACGAAGTTAATAAGTCGTTTTCTAAGTGAGGAGACAGGAGCTCTAGCTTAGAGAACGGTCCCTAGGCCTGTTGACACAATCCCATTTCTTTCTCCCTTTCTTTCCGTTGGTCAACAACCAACAAAAGTTCTCGTTTAGTTCTTCACTACTCGTACAGGAAGGCCTCTCTTTCTGTATGGGGGGAATCCTTTAAAATCAAAGAAATCAAGATGCCTCAACTGGATAAATTCACTTATTTCACACAATTCTTCTGGTCATGCCTTTTCCTCTTTACTTTCTATATTGCCATATGCAATGATGGAGATGGACTACTTGGGATCAGCAGAATTCTAAAACTACGTAACCAACTGCTTTCACACCGTACGAACAACATCCGGAGCAAGGACCCCAACAGTTTGGAAGATATCTTGAGAAAAGGTTTTAGCACCGGTCTATCCTATATGTACTCCAGTTTATTCGAAGTCTCCCAATGGTGTAAGGCCGTCGACTTATTGGGAAAAAGGAGGAAGATCACTTTGATCTCTTGTTTCGGAGAAATCAGTGGCTCACGAGGAATGGAAAGGAACATATTATATTTGATCTCGAAGTCCTCATATAGCACTTCTTCCAATCCTGGATGGGGGATCACTTGTAGGAATGACATAATGCTAATCCATGTTCCACACGGCCAAGGAAGCATCGGTTTTTAATCTCATTATGACTTGGTCGTTCAGAAGAGATTCTTTCTCGATCAGAATAGTGGATTCTTCCTCTCCCGAGTTGAGTTAAGATTCGACTAAGATGGTAAAGGATGTTAATGTCACCATCGAAATGGAAACCACTGAAACGTCTGGATATGCCCTCGTTTCGTCTATCTAGCTGACAGCTGTAATTGGATTGATCCCTTTTCATCTTGGAATCCCACCGGAGTGAGTAGACACGGATGCACTACTCTTCCGTCCTCTTCTTCCTATGGATGCTCTTCTAGCCCTTCTTTCACTTAGATGGATCCGCTTAGCACTTGCTTGCCAGGAGCTTCACCTTCGAAGAGAGATGGCTTTGGGAGGCAAGATGGATTATTGAGAAAGGGGCGAGATGGAGAATAGGGAATGGGAGGAGAGGGCTAAGACAAGGATCAGGATGTGAAGTGAAGGTCAACAAGTCTTTCTAATTGAGAGTTCAAAAGGCAGAAATCTTAGAACCTTCACCTTGGACGGCAGTTCACTAGCTTAGTGTCAGCCCCAGGCCAGGGATCACAGTCGAGATCAA